TATTCACTTAATCTTTTTCTATCTATTTTATATATATCAATAAAATTTATATCAATAAAATAGAAATAGATTTTTGTCGTTATAAAAGACACTCTTTTATAGTAACAATAATAAATTTAGTATGATATAGATATAATTTAGTATGATATAAATAGAACAAAAGAGGAAATAGCAAAGAAACAAAAAGGTTATACAAGGCTATATACAAATCATCCACATTTTTTTTATTTCATTAATTGAATTATATTTGTTGATTAGGGCGAAGTTCCGTAAAAACCCCCGCCCTTTTTGAAATATCATGAACAGTTCCTGTAGGTTGAGCACCTTTTTCAAGGAAATATAGAATAGCCGGAACATTTAAATAGATTTGATTCTTTATCGGGTCATAAAAACCCACTTTACGAAGATCTCTTCCCTCTCGTCGGGATCGAACATCAATTGCAACGATTCGATAAATGGCTCATTGGGATAGATGAACAATACCCCCCCCCCCTAGAAACGTATAAGAAGTTTTCTCCTCGTACGGCTCGAGAAAATTCTAAATTATGTCTATGTATAGAATCATAATATCAAATAGATCCATAAAATCATCAAATTCATTATATTATTGATTTTAGTTTAAATACTTTTTCTTAGTCTTCCCCCCCCCCCCAAAAAAAAAAAATATTTGTATCCTCATAACTCAAGTTGAATAACTCTCAAATAACTCAAAAGAAACCTTTTAGGTATTAAATTTATTGAGTGGTCTCTAACCCTTTTTGTCTGTCTCCTTTAGAATCTATTTTGATTCTTAAATATGATCTGGTTGTTGAGACAATTGAAAACGGTATTTCCTTGTTCCAGGATCTTTATCTTTGCCTTGAATCATTGGGTTTAGACATTACTTCGGTGATCTTTAAATCGTTTCAAAACGGCAGCAACATACCATTTTTTGTGATTTCTTTCTATCAAAGAATCGTATGAATGGTTGATTCCTACGTAATACACTTTACTTTTGATTTGATCAAAAGAGTTTTACCAATTCCAACAAAATTAACTTTTAAATTTTATCGAATTGGATCCTTTAGATTTATATATCTAAAATAGACTTACGAAGTTGTTCCAATTTATTGATCGATACTAACCTTAGATTCTTGCCCTTGAGAAATTAATCAATACGTTCTACTCGAGCTCCATCGTGTACTATTTACATGGCAACACTCTCAAAAATGAGGGTTCCAGTGGAACAGAACAAATGATGTCGAGCCAAGAGCACTTTCGTTCCTATATAATATAAAAAAGTGGTGGATGTAAGAATCCACAGCTGATCATGTCCTTCAAGTCGCACGTTGCTTTCTGCCACATCGTTTTAAACGAAGTTTTACCATAACATTCCTTCAGTTTGGAACCAGTATGTAATTGATTCAATTATGGAATCGTGAATAATCATCGGTTCGGTCGGTACATAATAATCTATACTTTTTTCTTCTATATGAAGAATGGATAATGTATGACGAAGTCTCAACAAGAATTCAATCAATTTAACCCCATTGTTTATAATTATTTTTTTAATTATAACTAACATAACATGAATAAATAAACACGAATAAACAAGTTATTTTGAATCTCTATCTTCAAGTAACGTGATAGGATAAATTCAACAATTTCACACTTCTTAGAATACCAAGAACTCATAAGAAATCATTAAAAAGATTTAATTGATTGAATAGTTTCCTACCCTAATAATCATTATTTGCATAAGGTTTTACAGTAAGTACCATTCGCTTTTTATCATCATTAAGAGAAAGATAAATCCATATTGGATTAAACCATCAATGATTAATAAAAAAAAAAAGACTGATGTAAGGAAAGATTGAAGATTTAGGTTGTTATTTTTTCATATTTCATATTGTAAAATCTGTAATATTTAACAAATCCAAATTTCGTTTCATATGCGTGTTATTTGAACTCGATTAAATTTGTGAAAAAGATATGATTAATAAAAAAAAAAAAAAAAGAAATTAAGAATCGCATTCTATAACAATATTATACTCCTAAACGGAAGACTGGTCGAAAAGACAATCTTTATTTTGATATATTTTATTATGATATAGATTATGATATAGATATATATTTTATTTTTTATTATAGATTAATAAAATTATAGATTAATAAAATGATCGTGGGTCAGTTATGTTCTGGGACGGAAGGATTCGAACCTCCGAATAGCGGGACCAAAACCCGTTGCCTTACCACTTGGCCACGCCCCATTTCTAGTCGACACTAATAAACACTAATATTGGTACTGGTTGTTCGTCAACTCAAGTCTAAATATCTATTATCTATAAAATAGATTACTAGAATTTTTATACATGTAGACGTAGAATTAAACAGAATTTATTGATCATTACATATAATTCAATTAAGATATTGTATGAAAGTATGGTTTATTCTATTCTCTTTTGATTTGAGAATTGAAAGATTTTTGATTGGGTGAGTTCAAATCAAAGAAAGTTTTTTGGTCTATCTTATTTTCTTTTTATTCATTTTTCTTTTCTATGAATAATAACATATTTATAATAATAAAATAATAAAAAACTCAATTTATTAATAACTCAATCAAAATAAATAAAATACAATTATCCTCAAGAACAAAATGTTTGTTATGCTTAATATATTTAGTTTGATCTGTATCTGTCTTAATTCTGCTCTTTATTCAAGTAGTTTTTTCGTCGCCAAATTGCCCGAGGCCTACGCTTTTTTAAATCCAATCGTAGATGTTATGCCAGTAATACCCCTGTTTTTTTTTCTCTTAGCCTTTGTTTGGCAAGCTGCTGTAAGTTTTCGATGATATCTTTAATTTAATAATGTCTAGACAAATTCATGATTTATTGAAAAAAAAAAAATTCAAAGAAAAGAATTGATAAGATCAGATAAGTCTTACACCCTCAATTCAAATATTGAAATTCTTGTACAACCGCGAAAAATCTGGATCACCCCACTTTATTTCTTGGTGTCAAAATAAAAAATCAAAATAGTAGGGTATGCGGTATAAAAACGGAGAATCTATTCTCTTTTTTCCTAAAAAAAATCTTGGAGATTATGTAATGCTTACTCTCAAACTATTTGTTTACACGGTAGTGATATTCTTTGTTTCTCTCTTTATTTTCGGATTCCTGTCTAATGATCCAGGACGTAATCCTGGACGTGAAGAATAAAAGATAAGGTTTTCCTTGCTTGATTTTAAAATGTTCTTAGTAGGATTTTATCTATTACACATTTTTAACTATTAAAAATAAAAAATAAAAAGAGCTCGCGAAAAATTCGAAAGAAAATACCAAGTCATCAACAAAAACGGAAAGAGAGGGATTCGAACCCTCGGTACGAAAAACTCGTACAACGGATTAGCAATCCGACGCTTTAGTCCACTCAGCCATCTCTCCTCCCAATTGAAAAAGGATAATACTATGTTACATTATAAAAAATAAGGATTGAAAGAGCCCTTCATAATATTTTTTTTCATCCGAGAGTGCTTTTTAGTTCCACGGCCCGGCTAAGTACTGACCAGGCCGGGCCCGCCATTTATTGTTCCAACGAATCATAAATAATTTTTTTTTTATTTGAAAACTAAAATACTTGCTTGTTATTACGATTGGAAAAATAAAAACTCATTTGATTTCTATGATATAGAATCAAATGATATCGAATCAAAGTGTCGTTTCTTATCTTAATTTTTTATATTTATTCTTTATTTTCTTTATTCCTTTTATTTTAGTAAATTAGTAAAGTAAATAAATAACAAAAAGGGAACTGTGGATTCTTGCACAATACATTTTCATGTATGTTATGGCTTAAGTAGTTTTGTCGAGACGTCTAGGTCAAAAACCTCCGGCAAAAAAACACTTGTTATTTAGTTTTAGTTATTGAAATTTAATGAATTCTCTTTTCCGAATCTCATTGGGTTCTCTGATACAACACGTAAACGCTCTAATTTTCATGATTATTTTATGATCCTATCCTTTCTTTTTACTCTTTTCACTTTTTATTACGACCCATTTTCTTGTTCGACAAAAGGTTCATTTATATACAATAATCGGATTGTAGCGGGTATAGTTTAGTGGTAAAAGTGTGATTCGTTCTATAATCCTTTATATAGTTAAGGGGTCTTTCGGTTTGATTAATATTTCATTCCGACCAAAAACTTTATTTCTTAAAAGGATTTAATCCTTTACCTCGCAATGAAAAATTCGAGGAAGAATATACATTCTCGTGATTTGTATCCAAGAATCAATTAAAAATGGAAAAATTGGATTATGAGATTACGAAACATAATTTTTTTTTTTAATTAGATCAATACTTCTAATTCAATAAGTATGAGTAAAGGATCCATGGATAAAGATAGAAAGTGGCTTTCTAATCGTAACTAAATCTTTAATTTGGAATTTGTATTACGGAAATTGAAGCAAAATGGCTATTAAACAATGACTTTGGTTTACTAGAGACATCGACAAATTGTTTTAGCTCGGTAGAAACAAAATGCTTTTCCTAAGGATTCTCTCACATAGAAATAGAGAACGAAGTAACTAGAAAGGTTGTTATAATATAATCCCCCTCTTTTCTATAGGGATCGTCTAGAAAGCGGGTTGTTCTGAATACATTCAGACAGAAAAGCTGACATAGATGTTATGGGTGGAATTTTTTTTTCGTTCATGTCTTAATATAGGAATTTATACATCTTCCATAAAGGAGCCGAATGAAACCAAAGTTTCACGTTCAGTTTTGAATTAGAGACGTTAAAAATGATGAATCAACGTCGACTATAACCCCTAGCCTTCCAAGCTAACGATGCGGGTTCGATTCCCGCTACCCGCTTTTACTTTATTTTTTTATTAAATTAATAAGAAATAAGAAAAAAATAGAATTAAATATTTTGAGATTTTTATTATTTTAGAAAAAATTTTATGAATATAATTAATGTAATGCATCATTGACTTGAATACGGAATTCCCGGAATTGGTTCA